GTTCTTCTATGTTATTCCAGATCCTCTCAATCTGTATTGGAGTATATCTCTGTCGAATCAATTGAACCAATTCCTCGTCCTCCAAATCATCCGGCTTTAATTCTTGAGATAATGGATTATCAAAATTTAGTATATTGTCATTTACTTCCTCTCGATCTAAATCTAGATAAAATAAAGGATTCCAGGGAATTGATCTCAGTGTTGCCAAAGCTTCTTTTTTGAATCTTTCATTCACAGATTCCGGTATAGTATTATATTGATGAAAAGATTTTTTTTGTTTTTCTGCAAGTGGAACTCTGCGGATTATAGTATTTAATATATTAGCCTTACCTTTCGTAAGCGACGATAGCATGAAACGACCATAATGTAAACTACGACTTTGGCGGATAAAGGAAACAGATTTCCATTCATGTTTATTGGTCATAGGTTCGATTTCACTTCTGTTAGTATTTCGAAAAAAATAAAATGTAGGGCCAGGTATAATAGTTGATACCCGAGACCAAGTGACTATTACTCGAGATCGAGTTACTATTACCAAAAATAGTAGAATTAGAATTCTTTTTACTAAAAAAAGTAGTTTTTTTTTACAATAAAAACTAAAATTCTTCTTTTGAAAAAAATTAGAATCCTTCTTTTGATTTTGAAATTTTTTGTTTTTTTACTTACCATTTATTTTTCCTCCTATTTTATTTGGTAGTTATAAAATTGATATTATAGTTTAATAAATCAAACCGACTTTGTCAATAGTTGCGAAAGTCAAAAATTCTTTTTTTTATCTTTTTTTTTTTATTTCCCCCCCCCCCTTTTTTTGCATGGTAAAGATTGATTGTTATTCTATGTCCTATAGATCTATCAAAAACAGGTCTAAATACATCATAACATGGAACCAAGGCCCTTGTAGAACCTTGGTATTTCTCAAATTGAAAAAAAGAACATAAAGAAACTTAACTTCCTTCTTTATATTCTTTTTATTCTTTTTTTCATCTCTGCTAAAAAAGAAAAACAATAATATACTCTCGAGAATTCACGATGGAATTCTTGTATATTGTTTTGAGGAAACAGTGAGACTCGATTATATAGATCGTCAAAATCTATAAGATCTTGCAGAGTCTTGAATTCGGCTTCCTTAAGAAGCCTTGCTACATCCCGTCCAAAAAATTGAGCAATTTCAAAAGTATGGAATTTGAAGACATTTTCCATCTTCTTCAAACGCGAAATCTTTTGAAGTAGAGTGAATTGAAAGGACTTTTTGATGCTAGATTCTTTTGCGGGGCTAGAATCTGCTTTGCTTAACCAATAAATATGTACTCTGCTTAAGGAATACAGATGATTCCAAAGTTCCTCGAATCCACCAAGGAATGAATATATATCGTTTCCAGAGAAGTAGATTAAACTATAAAAATCTCTACAATCTATGAGGTCCTGAAAACTTTTCAGAGAATTTTTCTGAAAAATATTGAATATTTTGCGTGGAAAGAATTCAGCAAGGTTATCTACTTGCTTTGCAAGGTTATCTACTTGCTTTGTATTTAATTCCACTTCCAAGATTTTGATCCTGGCCATATAATCCAAAATACGCCAAAATTTACGATTGAAATTTTGCCTGTCAATCGTAGACCAGTCAACATTTAATTTTTCTCTTTTATCCCCAGACGAGAAAACTTTTAAATTGATATGTAGATGAACATCATCAAACTCGCGGCCACCACATGCAAAAATACACATCAATCCGCAAGAAAATAAGTCCTGGATTTGGTAGGAAGCGAATGATTCTTCCGTCTCCAGAGTCCGCAAGTGAATAATCATATCAACAAGAACCGATTGAAAGGATTTGTTGGTTTTTTTCATAGTATAGTACCTCTAGATATACAAAATAAAATAATAAAGGTTAAAGATATAAGATAAGATAGAATATATTAAATAAAAAAAGAAAAGTTTCATGAATGTTTGGCCAACCATTTAGGGTAGAATAGTTGATGCCCGAGACCAAGTGACTATTATTTCTCTCTCCTCCCCCATTTTGATTTTTTCAAATGTTTCCGATAAATGCTTAGCTACAAATCTTTTCTTTACTACAATTCTTTTTTTGACAATTCTTTTTTTGACAATTCTTTTTTTTTTTCACCTATCACAGCTGATTACTCCTTTTTTTGCATGGTAAAGATTGATTGTTATTCTATGTCCTATAGATCTATCAAAAACAGGTCTAAATACATCATAACATGGAACCAAGGCCCTTGTAGAACCTTGGTATTTCTCAAATTGAAAAAAAGAACATAAAGAAACTTAACTTCCTTCTTTATATTCTTTTTATTCTTTTTTTCATCTCTGCTAAAAAAGAAAAACAATAATATACTCTCGAGAATTCACGATGGAATTCTTGTATATTGTTTTGAGGAAACAGTGAGACTCGATTATATAGATCGTCAAAATCTATAAGATCTTGCAGAGTCTTGAATTCGGCTTCCTTAAGAAGCCTTGCTACATCCCGTCCAAAAAATTGAGCAATTTCAAAAGTATGGAATTTGAAGACATTTTCCATCTTCTTCAAACGCGAAATCTTTTGAAGTAGAGTGAATTGAAAGGACTTTTTGATGCTAGATTCTTTTGCGGGGCTAGAATCTGCTTTGCTTAACCAATAAATATGTACTCTGCTTAAGGAATACAGATGATTCCAAAGTTCCTCGAATCCACCAAGGAATGAATATATATCGTTTCCAGAGAAGTAGATTAAACTATAAAAATCTCTACAATCTATGAGGTCCTGAAAACTTTTCAGAGAATTTTTCTGAAAAATATTGAATATTTTGCGTGGAAAGAATTCAGCAAGGTTATCTACTTGCTTTGCAAGGTTATCTACTTGCTTTGTATTTAATTCCACTTCCAAGATTTTGATCCTGGCCATATAATCCAAAATACGCCAAAATTTACGATTGAAATTTTGCCTGTCAATCGTAGACCAGTCAACATTTAATTTTTCTCTTTTATCCCCAGACGAGAAAACTTCTAAATTGATATGTAGATGAACATCATCAAACTCGCGGCCACCACATGCAAAAATACACATCAATCCGCAAGAAAATAAGTCCTGGATTTGGTAGGAAGCGAATGATTCTTCCGTCTCCAGAGTCCGCAAGTGAATAATCATATCAACAAGAACCGATTGAAAGGATTTGTTGGTTTTTTTCATAGTATAGTACCTCTAGATATACAAAATAAAATAATAAAGGTTAAAGATATAAGATAAGATAGAATATATTAAATAAAAAAAGAAAAGTTTCATGAATGTTTGGCCAACCATTTAGGGTAGAATAGTTGATGCCCGAGACCAAGTGACTATTATTTCTCTCTCCTCCCCCATTTTGATTTTTTCAAATGTTTCCGATAAATGCTTAGCTACAAATCTTTTCTTTACTACAATTCTTTTTTTGACAATTCTTTTTTTGACAATTCTTTTTTTTTTTTTCACCTATCACAGCTGATTACTCCTTTTTTTGCATGGTAAAGATTGATTGTTATTCTATGTCCTATAGATCTATCAAAAACAGGTCTAAATACATCATAACATGGAACCAAGGCCCTTGTAGAACCTTGGTATTTCTCAAATTGAATAAAATAAAGAAACTTCCTTCTTTATTTCCTTTTTTGCATCTCCTCTAAAAAACAAATTACTAAAAAAAGTAGTTTTCTTTTTACAATAAAAAGTATAATTCTTCTTTTGAAAAAAAGTATAATTCTTCTTTTGAAAATTTTTTTTTTTTACCTATCACAACTGATTACTCCATTTTTGTTTTGTATGCTAAAGCATGAATTAGTAACTGCATTATTTCGAACTTTCTATTTTTGCAATGGGATATGTACGGAATACCCATTAATAAATAGGATCAAACCTGATTCCATGATATTTCCATAAGATTCCTATTCTTAAGCAAAGCCCCGAGCGAGAGGGCTTAGCTGATCATGATTTCTTTTTTATCTTTTTTTTCCTTCGAGAATGTGCAAAAGTTCTACTTGACTCTGCCATTTTAAGAGTCTCCTCCTTTTTGCGTATGGAATTGCAACGCTTTTTTAAAGAAGCATCTATTAATTCGGAACTTAATTGTGAAATCATACTTGTACCCGAACGCTTTCGGGATCCTCCTATTAACCAACGAATGGCAAGTAATATTGCTTGTGAGAATTTCAATTTAATAGGGACTCTATAGACTTTTGCAGTCTTTCCCCTTTTTCGTTTTCTTGTTTTTACTCCTACGCCGGGAAGTACTCTACTTATTGCTTGACGTAAAACATATACTGGATTTTGTTTTGTCTGTTGTCTAATATCTATCCCGGCTCGATAGAAAATTTGATAAGCCAATGATTTTTTTCCGTGTCTCATCATACGGTTAACCAACATGTTAACGACTCGACTACGACAAAATGGATCGAATTTCGCAGTTTTTTTTTTTGCAGGACCTCGACGTGACATGAGGGTGAAAGATGTTCAAGAATCCGTTTTCTTTTTATAAGGACTAAAAACGAATCAATTTTTTTTTTTTTTTGGCTTTTTGACCCCATATTGTAGGGTGGATCTTGAAAGATAGGAAAGATCTCCCTCCAAGCCGTACATACGACTTTCGTCGAATACGGCTTTCCACAGAATTCTATATGTATCTATGAGATCGAGTATGGAATTCTGTTTACTCACTTGAGATTGAGTATCCGTTTCCCTCCTTTTCCTGTTAGGATTGGAAATCCTGTATTTTACATATCCATACGATCGAGTCCTTAGGTTTCCGAAATACATAGTTTAATGTAAAAAGAAGTGCTTCGAATCATTGCTATTTGACTCGGACCTGTTCTGAAAAAGCCGAGGTATTTCGAATTGTTTGTTGACACGGACAAAGTAAGGGAAAACCTCTGAAATGATTTCCATATTGGACCCTGGACATATAATAGTTACGAATCGAATCTCTTTAGAAAGAAGATCTTTTGTCTCATGGTAGCCTGCTCTAGTCCCC